ACCACAGGTAAAAATAGGATTTCCAGAAATTGACAAAGTAATATTTCCATTTATTCATCAGAAGAAACGTCCCTTTTAAAGCAAGAATTGATTTTCCTTGATACCTAACATAATGCATGAAAGGATCTTTGAACAACCATAAATTTGCTTGAAAAGCCCTGGGAAAGTGCTCTCTTTTTCCATAGAAATAAATTCGTTCAATAAGGGCTCCAGAAGATGTTGATCGTAAGTGAGAAGATTGGTTACGGAGAAAGAGGAAGCCGGATTCATATTCACATACATGAAAACTATATAGGAAGAAGAATAATCTCTGATTTCTTTTTGATTTTGAAAAAGAAGAACTGGCTTTCTTTGAATTTGAAGTAATAAGACTATCCCAATTATGACACTGATGGAGAAAGAATCTTAATAAATGCAAAGAGGAAGCATCTTTTATCCAATAGCGAAGAGCCTGAACTAATATTTCCAGATGGGCTGGGTAAGGTATTAGTATATCTAATACATAATTTAAATGTGAAAAGTTGTCCTCTAAAAAAGAAAATATTGAATGAATTGATCGTAAATTTTCGGATTGAACTACCCCTTTCCTTTCTAGGGAAGATATTAATCGCAGAGACAATGGAATTTCCATAATGATTGAAGAAACCTCTGACATTATTTGCGAATAAAAATGATTGGTCTGCCCCAAAAAAGGAGTCTGTTTAGAGTCATTAACAGAAAGAATCAAATGATTCTGTTCATACATTCGAATGATTAAACGTTTCACAATAAGTAAGCTGGATTTATTGTCATAACCTGCATTTTCCAACAAAATTGATCTATTTAAACCATGATCATGAGCAAGTACATAAATATACTCCTGAAAGATAAGTGGATATAAGAAGTAGTGTTGTTGAGATCTATCTAGCCCTAAATAGCTTTGGAATTTATCCATTTGAAATTCTATTTAAATGAAAGGTAGAGGATTTTGGGGGTTATAAATGATACATAGTGCGATACAGTCAAAACAAGGTATTATAGTACAAACCGAATAGATACCTCGGATCCAGATAAACTTATCAACAGATTCTCTATCATCTCTTTTTCCATTTAATTTTAAGTTTTTATGTTCGTTTTCCTTATAGGATGACAAGATGATTAGAAATCCTTTACTTTTTTCAACCCAATCGCTCTTTTGATTTTGGAAATTGATTTATCAATATACTGTTTCTTATACACATACATCTCCATTATTCCATTATAGAATGGAGAGTGGTAATATTTAGGATTCATTAAAAAATCAAGAATATTTTTTCCTGGGAGAAAGCCTTCCCGTATTGGGCACTAATATTTTTTTAACGTCTAATTAGATCGGGTAATCATTCAAATTCAGAATGAAAGCTCGTTGCTTTTTCTTTCCCTATAATAAAAATGAAATTAATTGAAGCCGTGGGGCCCTATCCATTTATTAATTCGACCCAACTTGAAATTGACTTCGGTTTGCTCCCTTTCAATAATTTAACAATAATTTAAAGAAGGCTTTGTACCGAGCCGGAAAGAATAAAATATTCTCAGAACTCTTAATTGATACGACATGCTATTTTTTCCATTCATTCCCTTTCAGGATCAGTCGCGGTCTTCCAAACTTTACCGATAGTATGGACGAATCCCTCGCTTCATCTAAATGTGTAAAAGATCCTAGCCGCACTTAAAAGCCGAGTACTCTACCATTGAGTTAGCAACCCAAATATAAAAGGTTATGTAGATACAATCAGAATAAAACAAAATTATTAAATTAAAGCATTACTCTACGAAATAAAAAATATAAAAAAAATTTCTACTCTATTAAATTTTTCTACTCTATTTGGAACATAAAAATGACTAAATCAGAATCAGATGAAAAAATAAAAAATTGCCCGACCAAAAAAAGAAATAAATGTAAAAATGGTAGAACATCCCCTATTTCTATCTTATCCACTTTTTCAATCAAAAATCCGGGTATCAAAGCTAATCCAACGAACCCATCATTTGAATCAACAAGTAAAAATAAAAAAGAAACCCTATGGGACGGAAATAAATAGATCTGCTTATCACGATGAATTATATTTGTTCGATACAACGTTGTCAACATAAAGGTTAAGAAAAGAATACGATGAAAAAATACAAAAACTTAAATTGAATAATAGTAAAAAAAAGGACTTGTGTTGGATTGGCACTGCATATACCTATATTTATATACTAAATTTTGAGTTTTTAGATTAGATGGAGAATAATATAAAAAAATTGAATCCATATAGAATAAAGAACTTCTATTCCTTGTTTGTTACTTGGTATTAGAGTTCAAATGAAAACCACCCGATTACGGGTAATGCCATAATTTTCTATTTTTTGAGGATCAATCAAATACGGTTTCCTTAAAAAAAGATTCTATAAAAAAGGATTCTATAAAAGCAATGAGAAATAGATACGAATAGACCAAGAAAGGAAATAAAAAACATAGTATAGAAAAGATATCCAAAATGATATAGAAATCACTATCCTACCCTTAGTTTTTATTTCCTTAATTTAATTTTGTTTGATTAGGGCAAAGTTACTTAAAAACCTCTGCCTTTTTTAAAATATCCTGAACAGTTCCTGTAGGCTGAGCGCCTTTTTCAAGGAAATAGAGAATAGCGGGAACGTTTAAATAAGTTTGATTCTTGATCGGATCATAAAAACCCACTTTCCGAAGATCTCTTCCTTCTCTTCGAGATCGAACATCAATTGCAACGATTCGATAGACGGCTCATCGGGATAGATGTAGATGAAAAAGAACCCCCCCCCCTAGAACCGTATAGGAAGTTTTCTCCTCGTACGGCTCGAGAAAAAATGATTCGAAGTTTTATCTATGGATAAAATTTGATTAGAATAAATAGGAAAGGAATCCGTAAAATAAATTAAAAAATTCTATAATTTCAATTTCACTCATTTTTATTTAGCTTACTTCCTGAAGAAGAAAAAATCATTTGTACTCATAACTCAAGTTCAATAATATAATATCTCAAATATCTTAAAGAAAAATCTTTCATTTAATATATATTTTTTTTGAGTGGTCTTTAACCCACCCTTTTTGTCTCGTTTAAAATCTATTTTGATTCGTTATTCGGATCCGTGAGACAATTGAAGTGGTGTTTCCTTGTTCTGGGATCCTTTATCTTTGTTTTAAATCATTGGGTTTAGACATTACTTCGGTGCTTCTTAATCCTTTCAAAATGGTAGCAACATACCCCTTTTGCGATTTCTTTCTATCAAAGAATCATACCGACGGTTGATTCGTGCGCGATACACTGCGTATCGAAAAAGTTTTAGCCGTTCCAACAAATTTTTTGAATTGAAAAATTGCTTGAATCGGATCCTTTCGATTTCTATATCGAAGATATCGAAGATATACTTACGAAGTTGTTCCAATTTATGAATTGGCATTAACCCTAGATCGTTGCCCCTGAGAAATTAATCAATACTTTCTACTCGAGCTCCATCATGAACTATTTACATTACAACCCAATAAAAAAAAGAAGGGCTCTAGTAGAATAGAACAAATGACGTCGAGCCAAGAGCACCTTCATTCCTATATAAAATGGTGGATGTAAGAAAAAGAATCCACACCGGATCGTGTCCTTCAAGTCGCACGTTGCTTTCTACCGCATCGTTTTAAACGAAGTTTTACCATAACATTCCTCTAATTTGGAACCAGTACGGAATTGATTCAATTATGGAATCATGAATAGTCATTGGTTCAGTCGGTACAGAGACAAAGTAATTTATATTTTTTCTTATCTACATAGATAAGAAATATTTTTCTGAAGAAATATTAGCAAGACCCCAGCTTTTTTGTATGAATGGAACGTTTTTTTATAAATATCTATTTCAAAAAAATATCTAACAGAAAAATCTAGAAATCTAAACTAAATAGATATAGAAATAACATAACTAACAGAAATCACACGAAAAAATAAATTCTATTTTACTCTGCCTCTTCAAGTGACTCAATAAGATAGACCGGCCCATTTCCAACTTCCCAAAGAGTCAACCCATAAGGAATCATTACAAATCTTGATACTTGAAAAAGTTTCCAACTTCTACATCATTATTTGAGTCAAGTTTTACAGTAAAGACTCCCTTTTATTATCATTATCATAAGAAATAAGAAAGAAAAATATCTGTTTCTTTTCGAATGGAATTGTCAATGATGTAAAGCAAAAAAGCTAAATCAAACAATAAAAAAAATATCTAAAATATATATCATTGTTAAATAAAATATTTTAGGGATGCCAATTCTTTTTCACAAAAAGGGAAACACTATTGTCACTGAAACAGGATAAGAATACATACCTATAGGTTAAGCGCTTCCTCTTTTATATGTATTTTCATTTCATATTTTTTTTTAACCTGATGAGGTTAAGTAATCTTTCTACAACTATGATCTACGGCCCATCTTAGCTTTATCTGGGTCACAAAGGGGTTCAGTTACTTTTGCATATCATTTGAACTCGATTTAGTTCAGTTTGTGAAAAACTCAGATATGCTTCCGCAAAGAATCATTCAAAATCAAAAAAGAAGGAGGAATAATATAATATTCTATGCAATATTAGACCTTGAAACAGAACCTCCTTGAACAAAAAACAAATATTAGGATACAATGGATACGCTCTGGGACGGAAGGATTCGAACCTCCGAATAGCGGGACCAAAACCCGTTGCCTTACCGCTTGGCTACGCCCCATTTCTATTTTTATTGGACACTAATACTAATAAAGAATAATATTGGTATTAAGTCTTCGTCAATTCCAGTCCAACTATCTAGAGAAACTCTTTTTTCTTTATCTTTATAGAATCTATTATAGATTCATGCTAGGATTTTGGCATGTGTATATCTAGAATTCAACTGAATTTATTGATCATTACATAGAATTCAATTAAGATATTGTATGAAAGTATGATTTCTTCTATTCTCCTTTGAGAATTGGAGGATTTTTGATTGAGCAGAAAAAAAAAAAAAGAAGGATTCTTTTGTTTACCTTACTTTCTTCATTTTTCCTTAACTCAATCAAAATGCAATTATTTCGACGAAAAAAAAAGTCTGTTATGCTTAATATTTTTAGTTTGATCTGTCTTAATTCTGCCCTTTATCCAACTAGTCTTTTCTTCGCCAAATTGCCCGAAGCCTATGCTTTTTTGAATCCAATCGTAGATGTCATGCCAGTTATACCCCTGTTCTTTTTTCTTTTAGCCTTTGTTTGGCAAGCTGCTGTAAGTTTTCGATAAGAGCTTTAATACTATCCTAGAAAATTCATGATTTATTCGAGAAAAATTATAACAATTGATAAGATCAAATAAGTCTGACAGTATGAACCTTCGATTCAAACTCTCGGATAGTCGCGAGAAATCCGGCTCGCCCTATTTCCTTTCCCCATTTTAATCCTTTTTCGGGGAAATACCTTATGAGCTTAGGGTCCCTTAGAATATCTAATTGTGGGTATGAAAGTGATTTGTGGTAATTAAATTAAAGACTCTTATTACAAATTTCAACTTCATTTGATTTGAATTTCTGAACATTCTTTTCTATTTCTATAATTCATTTCTTGGTGTCAAAATAGGATATGTGATATAAAAGTGGAGGATCTATTATCTTTTCTCGTTTTTCTTTTTCAAAAAATGATCTTGGAGGTTGTGTAATGCTTACTCTCAAACTTTTCGTTTACACAGTAGTAATATTCTTTGTTTCTCTCTTCATTTTTGGATTCCTATCCAATGATCCAGGACGTAATCCTGGACGTGAAGAATAAAATAAAAATTTAGTTTTTCTTGTTTAATTTTACAATTTTATTAATATTTTATTTTAGCTATTCCACATATTTAATTTAATTAGGAAAAAAAAATAAAAAGGGGTTTGCAAAAATTGAAATAAAAAAATAGAAAGTCATCAACGGAAACGGAAAGAGAGGGATTCGAACCCTCGGTACGAATAACTCGTACAACGGATTAGCAATCCGCCGCTTTCGTCCACTCAGCCATCTCTCCCAATTGAAAAAGATAATTACTATGTTACATTACACATCAAGTAAGGATTAAATAAAGTATTTCTTTTACATTCTTTATCGTTATTATAGAATTAGCAATTCCATTTAGATGCTCGAAAGATCCAAATAGAATAGAAAGATAAATAAAGAAGACCTTCTTGCTTTTATTTTGTTCGAAGTGCCTTTTGGGCCTGGCCCGGTCAATACCCAGCCGGGCCTTTTTTTGTTCCAATGAATTCCCGTTTTTTTGTTTATAGGCAACATACTCTAAATAGCCAATTTGGTATCTGTGTAAAAAATTCCCTTCTGGGGTTTACATATACTTATTATTTTTGTTATAATAGAATCCAGAAATTGAGAAGGATTTTTGATTTTGATTCAAAAGAATCAATTAAGTATGTATCCATTTGTATTTTCTTATGTCATTAGGGAAATCAAATTTTAGATTCAAATCCAAGAATAAGTCACGAATTTTCAGTCAACGAATAGTTAATGGTTCCCTTTTGTCATAAATTTCGGCTTTTTTAAGCGAAAATAGACATTTTATTTTTCAATAGAAAGGTGAGTGGAAGTTTTTCGGCATTGTGGGAAGATACGATACAATCAATCGAGGGGGTAGATCAAATACATTACAATAAATAAATTAAATACAATAAGAAAGGATAAAAACTTTTCTAATTTTTATACATAAATTTAGATTTAGAAAAAGGATTAAAAAAGGGATGCAAGATGCAAGTACAATAAACTAAAGTTTAGTAATCCAACCGAAAAATAAAAATTTTTTCCTATTGTGTATCGTTTTGGCGGCATGGCCGAGTGGTAAGGCGGGGGACTGCAAATCCTTTTTCCCCAGTTCAAATCCGGGTGCCGCCTCATCAACAAATGAATCTAAATCTCTTATTCTATTCTGCTGTCTTATTCTGTTCTGGGGATTTTGTAAAAGCTTGGAAATCCTTGAATCTAAAATTCAAAGAAAGATTATATTGGATGGATTTTTTTATAGTTTATAGAAAACAAAAAATGAAAAAAAATTATTTTTTTTTTTAGACCCGTCGTCAAGAGTATAATATACTATCTCCCAACTCCTTCAGAGAGACAATCGGGAAAGGGTACGAATTAGATCAAATAGGAAATAAAATAAAAGTATGTAATAGATAGCAATTTTTTTTACTTTGAAGGGCAAGAAAAAGGAATGGGTCTCTTTTTTTATTACTAGATAGAATAGATGTTCCATTCCATTAGTAACATTCCCTTATAGTGTCATTGTATATTTTACTTGTATTTAGTCTTTCCCGATTAGAAATCATATAGGAATTTTTGAAATGGATTTATTTGACTGGTTCATCAATAGTGTTCGGCCAGAATCCCTTTTTGACTCTGGACCATTCATTCTACTATTATTAGTGAACAATAATGGAATAATTCTATCATAGAGATAAGGGATATAATTCACATGGATATAGTAAATCTCGCTTGGGCTGCTTTAATGGTAGTCTTTACATTTTCCCTTTCACTCGTAGTATGGGGAAGAAGTGGACTTTAGAAGCACTCCTAATTTAGTTAACGGTATCAATTGTTTTATAGATCGTTCTGCAACGCATTTTTTATTTAAATTGAAATAATTTTCAATTTAAATAAAAAGATCCTCATTTCAAAATTCCCTTGGATTCTAGTGGAGAAATGTATTCTATAACAGTAAAACGATTTTTTCAGATTCATCGGAATAAATAGATGTATCAAAGAAATAGAATCGGGTCCTACGTCAATTCCATATATGGATTAATAACTACATAGATTGAAGATAGAAGCTAATATAGTATACCAACTTTATTAGAAAGTCAAGTACAATTTTATTTTATACATTACTATAACACTAATAGAGAGTATGATAAGAAAAAAATTTCTTTCTTACCATACTCTCGGATCTCATAGAATACCGCCGATTATAGCCCGTTGATTTCATTTAATAGAATACTTTTCTTTTGATTTCTTCAAATATGGATAAGAATTCAGAAGTCAAGTTTCATTCAAAGTAATTAATTGTTTTGACTGACTGTTTTTACGTAAATTATAAGTAGAAAGGCAGTAGGAACTAAAATGAACAGTGCAGTAGCAATAAATGCAAGAATATTTACTTCCATAATCTCATCGTTTTTTTATTTCACAATAACTCGGGATTTAATCCCATAGAGATGATAAATCTTTCACCTGTCAATTCAATGAATGCATTACCTATCGATGATCTTGAATCGGATCAATATCATATCATGAATAACAATATCTGAGCTATTAAATTAATTCGTCGTCGAGAATTGAATAGTATAACATACGAAGATCCTTTATCCATACCAAATCCAATCTTGGATTCCCGGACCGAGCAAAAATGCCTTTTTTATCCTTCTTTTCTGTTCTTTTTTTGTATGTAGTCAAACGAAGTATCATCTAACGACCCATCTGTTTCCATTAAAAACCCAAAAAGAGAGGAATTAGGTTCTAAATTTTAATGATCCAATTTTCTTTGGAAGACAAAGAAGTATGAGAAAGATGAGGCGCGGGATAAAAGATGGAATATTCTATCAACTTCACTATTTTAGTTATTTTCATTTTAGTTTAGGGTTTATTCTTTCTTTGACAGAATCCTGAAAAAAAAAGAGAGGAAACCTCTTCGGGATTCAATTATGCTCTCTGTCCCCTCTTTCACAGAAAATGGAGAGGCGAATTGATATACTTATTGGATCCGTCGGGACTGACGGGGCTCGAACCCGCAACGTCCGCCTTGACAGGGCGGTGCTCTAGCCTATTGAACTACAATCCCAGGGAAATAAGAAGAGATCTAGCAGAAAATTTGAATTCTTTTTTATTCTCTTGTATCAGGTAAGGTATTTCTTAAGAACAAGAGAGTTCTACTGTCTGATAGTAGATTGGCAAATTGTTGGGCCGAGCTGGATTTGAACCAGCGTAGACATATTGTCAACGAATTTACAGTCCGCCCCCATTAACCACTCGGGCATCGACCCAACGCCTAAATTTTTTAGACGTTCCATAATAAACTTCCTTTCGTCTACCAGGCAGACTTGACAAATACGGCTACGGATCATTTGATAGAAAATACCACTCCTATAGTCTTGAGTCTTGGTACACCCCCAGAGGGACTTGAACCCTCGTTTTCTCCGTGAAAGAGAGAGGTCGTAACCACTGGACCATAGGGGCCTACGGCCGCCTTCATAAATCAACTAGAAATAAAAGGTCCCGAGGGCCGGCCAAATCAAAAAGCACTAGAATATGGGTAATAAGACAAATACCATAGGTAATAAGAAAAATACCTTGAGGTAATAAAAAAATAGAATAGGAAAAACATAATAGGTAATAAGGCCTAGTAGGGTTACCTTATTAACTTTAACTTAATATAACTCAGGCCGAGATCCGTCTTTAGTAGATCCATAGTATATAAATCAAACGGAAAAACTCCTTAAGTATTCTGGGGGTTAGTTAATGGTAATCAAATCAAACTTTACCATTAAACTATATAACCTTGAAACTTTATTTCATTGAAACTTTATTTCATTGGTCTTTCTCATCTTTATCTCTCTGATTCACAAAGGGTTATGCGTTGGATCCATGATCCTTCACTCTGCAGTAGATTCAAGATGGTTTACCAAAATAGGATTTGGTCGGTCAAATTATATTGACCCCTAAGTCATACTGTCAATTGACAACACGACAGGACAGGAGGGTAATAAAAGAACGGAGAAGACATAGATATAGATATAAAATAAATAAATTAGATAGATATATCTGCGTTAATAATAATAAATATTCATATCATATAGTTTTCTGGTATTCAATATTCAAGTAGATTAGAATATCAATCAAGTAGATTAGAATATCAATACCGTTATATTATACTATAAAAATAAAGAAATATAAAATAAATAATATTCTAAAAAAATCCCAAAGCATAGT